TTAATGTATAAATAAATGTATAGAATTTTTTACTAGTTAAATAGAAAATTTTATTATTTTAATAAATAAAATTACTAAGGTACTAAAATTTATGAAAACGAGAAAAAAACAACAATTTGAGCCCTAAAATCCAATAAGGGGTCAAAAGTGATTTTTGAAAAATCCCGGTTTTTTTTTATTAAAAGTTTAATATTTATATATATATATTTTTAATATAACTATAATGACTTAATATATAGAAAATATATTATATAATAAGTTATTATATATATATATTATTTATATTTATATAAATTATTATTTATATATTGTATAAATAAACATAAGAGTGAAAGCAAGGTTTTTTATATATTCAAGATCTAAATATATATCTAACATTGTATACGGATAATAATCGTTTAATAAGTAAGAAAAAAAAAAACATATTATTATATAAATATTAAATAGTTAGTTATAAAGATATCAGATATTAATTTATATTAATATAAACTTTATATTAATATATTGATTACATAGTCCTATATACTAACAGTAACTATTATTATATAAATATTTAATTATTATATATTAATAATAATTATATAATATATATTAATATTTTAATATATATATATATATAATAATTATAAAAATTAATATAATATATATATTAATATAAAATTAATAATTATAATTATTATATTAATAATTAATTATTATATATATATAATATAAAAACAAAAAAAAAAATCTTAAGAAATATAAATATTATTATTATAGAAAAATTTGTAATACAAAATAAAATATTTTAATATTTAATATTAAATTTTAATTTTTTAGTTTAATTTTCTTTATTATATGAGTTATTTGAAAGTAATTTTAAATTTTATAAATAAAATTAAAATTTTATTTTTAAAATATAATTTTATATTGGGGTATAATTTTAATATTAATTAAAAAATTATTTAGGGCCGAATTAAACTTTGGGGGCAAAGTTTAGTATATTCTTGAGGGATAGTTAAGAAATTTTAGTATCTAATATTATATATAATGTAGCTATATTATTTTAAAATATTATTATATTTAATATATGTATTATTATTTTTAATTTTAAATTTATTTTTTAAAAAGTTTTATTTTGGCTTGAATATTATTTGTTTGTATTTATATTATAAAAAGGTTTATTTTTATATAGTTTTTATATTTTAGTTAACAATTTTAATTTAATATTTTTTAAAGGATAATTTAGGAATATAATAAAATTTTAATAAAATTTGTGCCAGCAATTGCGGTTAAACAAATAAAGTTAAATAATAGACTCTAAATGTAATAAATTGTTTATTTTATTAATTTAGATTTAATTTTATTAAGTGAAATTTTAATATTAATGATATTTAATTGTTTTATAATGATTTTATGAAATTTTATAAAGAAACTAGGATTAGATACCCTATTATTTAATTTTGTAAATTTAAAATTTAAAATATTAAAAGCTTAAGATCTTAAAAATTAAAAAATTTGGCGGTGTTTTATTCAATTCAGAGGAATCTGTAGTATAATTGATAATCCACGATTTATCTTACTTTTAAAAACGTTTGTATATCGTCGTTTTAAATGAATATTTTAACAGAAGATGAATATTCTATAAGTTTATAATAAGATTTTATTTCAGATCAAGGTGCAGTTTTTAAAAGAAACTATGGATTACAATATTAATTATTAAATTTAGATTAAAAATTTAAATAAATTTCATGAAAGAGGATTTGGTTGTAAGATTAAAAAATTTAAAATCTGATAATTTGCTCTAAAATGTGCACATATTGCCCGTCATTTTCATTTAAATTGGAACAAGTCGTAACATAGTAGATGTACTGGAAAGTGTATCTAGTTTGATCTAATTAAAGCTTTAAGGAAGTTTTTTATTTACATTAAAAGGATTTATTGATTTTCAATATAATTAGATATTAATTAATTTATTTAAGAATAGATTTTAGAATAAACTTAATTTTTAGTTTATAAAATTAAAAAATTTAAATTATTATAGTTAAATAGTAATGAAAATGAAAATTTTAAAAATTTAAATATTTTAAAGAAAAATTTATTTTTTGTACCTTGTGTATCAGGGTTGATTTAATTAAAATTAACTAATTTAATTTTCTCGAATTAATAAGATCTAAGAATTTAGTTTTTAACTGTTTTATAAGTTTTAATTATAAATTTTTAGTAATGAAATGTTTTTCGTTTATTAATATATCTAGTTTTTTAAGAAATAAATTTAATTTAAAAGATAAAATTTTATATATTAATTATTAATATATATATATTATTATTAACAAATTTAGGGGATAAGCTTTAAATTTAATAAATAAAAATTCTAAGTAGTAAATTGTATTTTAGTTTAACTAATGTTGTTAATCTTTTTAATAATATAAAAGTTATAATATGAATATTTTGGATTTTTAATTGTTTTATTTTTTTTATTAAAATAGATAATTTAATAAAAAATAATTATTGTGTTTATGATTAAATTAGTAAATAAATTTTTATTTTGTAGATGTTTCTGAAAGGTAAAATTAAGGAACTCGGCAAATTTATTTTTCGCCTGTTTATTAAAAACATGTCTTTTTGAGAAAAATATAAAGTCTAGTCTGCTCAATGAATTAGATTTAAATAGCTGCAGTATTTTGACTGTACAAAGGTAGCATAATAAATAGTTTTTTAATTGAAAGCTGGAATGAAGGATTGGACGAGAAAATTACTGTCTCAATATTATTAAAAATTGAAATTAACTTTTTAGTTAAAAGGCTAAAATACATTTAAAAGACGAGAAGACCCTATAGAGTTTTATAATTTATAATTTTTAATTTATTTAGAATTATTAATATTTAAATAAATATAAATTATTTGGTTGGGGTGATTAAAAAATTAATTAAACTTTTTTATTTAATAAAATTATTTATATATAAATTTATAATCTATATATTAAAACTAAAATAAATTACCTTAGGGATAACAGCGTAATATATTTTTGAAGTTCTTATTTAAAAATTTGTTTGCGACCTCGATGTTGGATTAAAATTTATTATTGGTGCAGAAGCTAAATAATTGAGTCTGTTCGACTTTTAAAATTTTACATGATCTGAGTTTAAACCGGTGTAAGCCAGGTTGGTTTCTATCTTTAAATTAATAAAATTTTTTAGTACGAGAGGACCAAAAATTTAATATAATATTTAATTTTTGAATAAAATTAGTTACTTTGGCAGATTAGTGCAATTGATTTAGAATCTTTTTATGTAAATTTTACAGGTAATATATTTTTATTTTTTTAAGTGATTTTTTTCTTATAATTTTGAATCTTTTATTAATAGTTGTTGGTGTATTAGTAGGGGTAGCTTTTTTAACTCTTATAGAGCGTAAGGTTCTGGGGTATATTCAGATTCGTAAAGGTCCTAATAAGGTTGGTTTTATAGGTATCTTACAACCTTTTAGAGATGCAATTAAACTTTTTTCTAAGGAACAAACTAATCCAATTTTATCTAATTATTTAATATACTATTTTTCTCCTGTGTTAAGTTTATTTTTAGCATTATCAATATGATTATGTTTTCCTTTATCAACTTATTTTTTAAATTTTCCTTTTGGAATTTTATTTTTTATTTGTTGTTCTAGATTAGGAGTTTATATAATTATAATTTCAGGTTGATCTTCAAATTCTAATTATTCAATACTTGGGGGTATACGGGCTGTTGCTCAAACAATTTCTTATGAAGTTAGATTTTTTTTAATTTTAATATCATTCCTAGTTTTAATTTCTAGATTTAGATTGTATGAACTATACTTATATCAACAAATAGTTTGATTTATTTTTATAGCAATTCCTTTAGGTTTAGTTTGATTTGTTTCTAGATTAGCTGAAACAAATCGTACTCCCTTTGATTTTGCTGAAGGTGAATCTGAACTAGTATCTGGATTTAATGTTGAGTATAGAAGAGGGGGTTTTGCTTTAATTTTTATAGCTGAGTACGCTAATATTTTATTTATAAGATTTATATTTGTAATATTTTTTATGGGTGCAAATTTTTTTAGATTTTTTATATTTTTATATGTAGTTTTTATTTCTTTTTTATTTATTTGAGTTCGTGGAACTTTACCTCGGTTTCGTTATGATAAATTAATATATTTAGCTTGAAAAAGATTTTTATCTGTTTCTTTATTTTATTTATTTTATTTTTTTGGACTTAAACTTTTCCTTTTTATTTTTATTGTTTAGTTAATAAAATTTAGTAATTTAAAAGTTAATAAGAATTAATTATCTTTTTTTATATTTTCAAAATATATACTTATTTCAAGTTCATTAACTAATATTATTTAATTAGTTTTATTGAATATAATTTTATCTCATATTCAGGAAGAAAAGAATAGAGCTGGAAATTTAATAAAATATAATACTGTTAAAATTTGTCCGATTAAAATATATGGATCTTCAACTGGACAAGCTCCAATTCAAGTTAGAAGAAATACTATAATAAAATAAATTCATGTTAGAATTTTATTAATTGGGTAAAATTTATTATTTTGAATCTTCTTTCTTAAGAAAGGTAAACAAAATAAAATTAAAATAGAGAATAGTAATGCTAGCACTCCTCCTAATTTATTAGGAATAGAACGTAAAATTGCGTAAGCAAATAAAAAGTATCATTCTGGTTTAATATGAGGAGGTGTTACAAGAGGGTTAGCAGGAATAAAATTATCTGGATCTCCTAGTATATTAGGATTTACTAAAAGTAAAATTATTAATCCTATAATTGCAATTAGAAATCCAGCTAAATCCTTAAAAGAAAAATAGGGATGAAATTCAACTTTGTATAAATCTCTTTTTGTCCCTAAAGGATTATTAGATCCTGTTTGATGAAGGAAAATTAAATGGACTATTGCTATTGCTATAATAATAAAAGGTAAAATAAAATGAAAGGCAAAGAATCGGTTTAATGTGGCATTATCAATGGCAAATCCACCTCAAACTCATTGAACAATATAATTACCTAAGTAGGGTACTGCAGAAATTAAATTGGTAATAACTGTTGCTCCTCAAAATGATATTTGTCCTCATGGTAAAACATAACCTAAAAATGCTGTTGCTATTACGAGTAAAACAAGAATAACTCCTACATTTCATGTTTCTTTAAGAAAATAAGATCTATAATATATTCCTCGTCCAATATGTATATATAAACAGATAAAAAATAGAGATGCAGTATTAGCATGTATAGTTCGAATTAGTCAACCATAATTTACATCTCGTATAATATGAACAACTCTATCAAAAGCTAGATTAATATTAGGACAATAGTGTATAGTTAAGAATAAACCGGTTAAAATTTGAATTCCTAAACATAATCCTAAAAGGGAACCAAAATTTCATATGATTGAAATATTTCTTGGGGTTGGTAAATCGATTAGTGTTCTATTTACTAATCTTAAAATTACGTTCTTTTTTATTATTTTCATTATAGTTTTTGTCGTAATGGTCCAAAATTATTTCTTGAAATGTTTACAATAGCAATTAAAGTGATAAATAAATAAATGATTAAAATAATTAAAATAAATTTTGAATTATTAATAAAATATTTATTAGGCGAGTATTCGTACAAAGAAAATTTTATTAATTCTATTGAGTCAGAATTTTTTATTCAATAAATAATTTGATCTGATTTTAAAATTCAAAAAATTAATCTTGTAGAAAAATATATAAAAGTTAAAATTATTAAAAATTTAGAAAAAATAAATTTTTCATTTGATGCAATTCTTGTTATGTATATAAATAAAATTAATATACCACCTACTATTACTAAAAATAGTAAATATGAGATTCAAAAATTGAATGATATAAAACCTGTAATTAAGGCGATTAAAATAGTTTGAATTAATAAAGTTAATCCTATAGTTAAAGGATGATTAATGAAGAGTGGGATTATTGCAATAAATACAATAATTAAAACTAAAAATATTATCATTTTTCAAAGAATAGTTTAATAAAAATATTAATTTTGGAGATTAAAGATATTTAAATATAAATTTCTTTGAAGTTTTAAAAGTTATTACATATTTCTGATTTACAAGATCAGTGTTTTATTTAAACTATTAAAACTTATTATTTTATTTTTTTTTATGTGTTTAATTAGATTAATTGTTTTAACTTTAAAGTCTAAACATTTATTATTAATATTAATAAGTTTAGAATTTTTAGTTATTTATATTTATTTTGGTTTATTTATTATAATAACTTATTTAAATTATGAATATTATTTTATTATAATTTTTTTAACTATAAGTGTTTGTGAAGGTACATTAGGGTTATCTATTTTAGTATCTTTAATTCGATCTCATGGTAATGATTATTTTCAATCATTTAATGTTTTATGATAAAATTTTTATTTTTTATAATTTTTTTGATTCCTTTAAGATTTAAGAAGAAAATAGAATGAGTAATTTCTATTTTATTTTTTATATTATTTTTTATATTTCTATTAACTTTTTCTTTTAGAAAAAGTTTTTTTTCTGTATCAATATTTTTAGGTTGTGATTATATTTCATATTTTTTTATTTTATTAACATTATGAGTTTTAGGTTTAATAATTTTAGCTAGAGAAAAAATTATTACAATAAATTTTTATAGAAATATATTTATTTTAATATTAATAATTTTAATAATTAGATTATATATGGTTTTTAGTTCAATAAATTTATTTATTTTTTATATTTTTTTTGAAATTAGAGTTATTCCTACTTTAATTTTAATTTTAGGATGAGGGTATCAGCCTGAACGAATTCAGGCTGGTATTTATATATTTTTTTATATATTATTAACTTCTTTACCTATAATAATTTCAATTTTTTATTTGTATATAAAATTTAATTCTTTAGATTTTTTTAAATTGATAAATTTAAATTCATATTTATTATTCTTTTGTTTAACAATAATTTTTATAGTAAAAATTCCTATATATTTCGTTCATTTATGACTTCCTAAGGCTCACGTTGAAGCTCCAGTTTCTGGTTCAATAATTTTAGCTGGGATTATATTAAAACTTGGTGGATATGGATTAATTCGTTTAATAAAAATTTTTATTTTTATTATTAATGATTTAAGAGTTATTTTTATTTCATTAAGATTGGTAGGTAGATTAATTGTTTCATTAATATGTTTAGTTCAGAGAGATATAAAGGCTTTAATTGCTTATTCTTCTGTTTCTCATATAGGGTTAGTTTTAGCTGGTATTTTTTCTTTTAGAATATGGGGAGTAACCGGGGCTTTTATTATAATACTAGCACATGGCCTTTGTTCTTCAGGTCTTTTTTGTTTATCAAATATAACTTATGAACGTTTAGGAAGTCGAAGTTTATTTTTAGGTAAGGGATTAATTAATTATATACCTAATATAACTTTTTGATGATTTTTATTTTGTTCATCTAATATAGCTGCTCCTCCCTCTTTAAATTTAATAGGAGAAATTATAATTATTAATAGAATAATTTGATGAAATGTTTATTTAGTTATAATTATTATACTTGTTTCTTTTTTTAGAGCTTCTTATAGATTATATATATATTCTTTTAGACAACATGGTAAAACTAGAAATTTAATTTTTTATTTTTATTCTGGGTATATTCGTGAATATCTGACTTTACTATTACATTGGGTTCCGTTAAATTTATTAGTTTTTGTAAGAGATTTTATAGTTTAAATTTATATTAATTTAAATAGTTTAATAAAAATATTGATTTGTGGAGTCAAGGTTATACTTTAGTATTTTAAATAATTTTATGATATGGTTATATTTTTATATTTATATTGGTTAATTTTACTTTAAGAAGTTTATTTTATTTATCTGATTATTCTTTATTTATTGAATATGAAGTATTTAGTTTAAACTCTTCTGTTGTTTGTATATCAATTTTATTAGATTGAATATCTTTACTATTTATAAGATTTGTTTTGTTAATTTCTTCAATAGTTATTTATTATAGTTATGAATATATATTAGGAGATATTTATTTAAATCGTTTTATTACATTAGTAGTTATATTTGTAATTTCAATAATATTTTTAATTATTAGACCAAATTTAATTAGAATTTTACTTGGTTGAGATGGCTTAGGATTAATTTCTTATTGTTTAGTAATTTATTATCAAAATATTAAATCTTATAATGCAGGTATATTAACAGCTTTATCAAATCGAATTGGTGATGTTGCCTTATTAATAAGAATTGCTTGAATAATAAATTATGGTAGTTGAAATTTTATTTATTATTTAGATTTTAAATCAAATGATTATTATATAAATTTAATTATAATATTTGTTATTTTAGCTGGTATAACAAAAAGAGCTCAGATTCCTTTTTCTTCATGACTTCCTGCTGCTATGGCAGCCCCAACACCAGTTTCTTCTTTAGTTCATTCTTCTACGTTAGTTACTGCTGGTGTTTATTTATTAATTCGTTTTAATTATTCAATAAATTATTATATATTAATATTTTTATTATTTATTTCTTTATTGACTATATTTATAGCAGGGTTAGGTGCTAATTTTGAATATGATTTAAAAAAAATTGTTGCTTTATCTACATTAAGACAGCTTGGGTTAATAATTAGAGTTTTGGCTTTAGGTGATTATATTTTAGCATATTATCATTTATTAATACATGCTTTATTTAAGGCATTATTATTTATATGTATAGGAATAATCATTCATAATCTAGGTGGATGTCAAGATATTCGTTTTATAGGAGGCTTATCAATTCAAATACCTTTAACTTGTTTATTTTTAAATATTTCTAATCTTTCTTTATGTGGTTTACCTTTTTTAACTGGATTTTATTCTAAGGATTTAATTTTAGAATTTATATCAATAACTTATTTAAATATATTTGTATATTTTGTATTTTACTTTTCTATTGGTTTAACAGTTAGATATTCTTATCGATTAACAAAATATGTTTTAATAAGAAAAAATAATTTAATGGTTTATATAAATATCATAGAAGGTAAAATTATGTTAAAGGGAATAATAGGTTTAATTTTCTTTGTTATTTTTGGAGGTAGAATAATAAATTGAATAATGTTTGATTCTTTATATTTTATTTGTATTCCTTTAGTAATGAAATTTATAGTTTTAATTTATATTATAATAGGAATTTTAGTTGGTAATTATTTATCTATATTTTTTAATTATGTTTATATTTTTATAAATAAAAGTCTATATTTTTATATATTTGTTTCTGGTATATGAAATTTACCAATTATTTCAACTCTAGGCTTAAATTTAAAGTTTTTAAATATAGGTTTAGAATATAAGAAGTTTATTGATCAAGGATGACTAGAATTTACTGGAAGTCAAAATATTTATTTAAATTTTAAAAATATATCTGTTAATTTTCAATCTTTTTTAGTTAGAAATATTAAAATTTATATATTTATTTTTTTAGTTTGAGTTATTTATATTCAAATAATTTAAACTTTTTATTTTAATAGCTTATATTAAAGAGCATGATATTGAAGATATCAGGGAAGTTTTTAACTTTAAAATATTTATAATAAATAATATAATTTTACAATGAAAATGTAAGGTTTTTTTTAAACTATATAAATTAATTAATTTTAGTAGTATAAAAGAAATATTAACAGAATTTCACTGCTAAAGAAAAAAGTTAGAAGCTTTTTCTTAATTAATATATTTCTTTAATTGGAGATTAAGACTCAATTTTATTATTAACAGTAATATACCTCTTTTTGGTTTCAATTAAATAAGGATGGTTTATCATCTTAGGTCTAGGTCGAAACTAGGTTCAAAATATTGATTCTTATTTAAGATAAATTTTACAATATTTTTTAAATGCAAATTAAATATTTTAATTTAAATTATTATCCTATTTAATTTAAATTTATTTAGCTCAAGCTAAAGATCCTTGGTTTCATTCATGAACTAATCCTAAAATTAGAATGAATAAAAAAAATATAATTATAATTCTAAAATTTACTAATCTTGAAATTTTTAAAAGGATAATTATTGGAATAATTAAAGAAATTTCAATATCAAAAATGAGAAAAATTATTGCAATTAAGAAAAATTGTAATGAGAATGGTCTTCGGGGAAAGGACTTGGGATCAAATCCACATTCAAAGGGGGAAGACTTTTCTCGATCAATTAAAGATTTTTTTGCAAAAATATTTACAACCACGACTAAAATAATTATGATTATAAAAATAAAAAATATTATTATTATTAAGGTTAAAATTATTTATACTTTAAAAAGATCTTTTAATTGGAAGTTAAAGATAATAAAATTATACTATATAAATAATTTAATTTATCTTCCTCATCAGTAAATAGATAAATAAAGGAATAATCAAACTACATCAACGAAATGTCAGTATCAAGCAGCAGCCTCAAACCCAAAATGATTAATTTTAGAAAAATGAATATTTTTCAGTCGAAAAAAACAAGTAGCTAAAAAAATTGTTCCAATTAATACATGAAGTCCATGAAATCCTGTTGCTATAAAAAATGTTGACCCATAAACAGAGTCTGCTATAGTGAATCTTGAATTAAAATATTCATAAGCTTGAAGTATTGAAAAGTAAATTCCTAGAATAATTGTTAATCCAAGTCTAATTACAGCTTGTCTATAATTATTTTCTATTAATCTGTGATGTGATCAAGTAATAGTAATTCCTGATCTAACTAAAATTAATGTATTTAATAAAGGAATATGAATCGGATTAAAGGTCTCAATTCTTCTAGGTGGTCAATTTATTCCTAATTCAATTGATGGTGATAATCTTCTATGAAAGAATCTTCAGAAAAATGATAGAAAAAAAAATACTTCAGAGGTAATAAATAGAATTATTCCTCATCGTAAACCATTAGAAACAAAGGATGAATGAAGCCCAAGGAATGAACCCTCTCGAGTTACATCTCGTCATCATTGGTATATAATTATTAAAGTTGTTAATATTCTTACTAATAAAAGTCTATTATCGTATATATGAAATCATTTTGTTATTCCTATTAATAAAGAAAATGAGCTGAAAGCTCCTAAAATAGGTCATGGTCTAACATCAACAAGGTGAAAGGAATGATTATTTTTCATTAGTTTACTTCTCTAGAGTATAAAGTTCTTAAAATTGAGAATACATAAGCTTGAATTATAGCAACAGCTGACTCAAGTACAAAGAGTATTAATTGTGAAATAATTAAAATAGATAAAATTATGTAAGAAATTTTACTTCCTGAATTTCCTAAAAGAGTTAAAAGAAGATGACCTGCTATAATATTAGCAGTTAAACGAATAGCTAAAGTTAAAGGTCGAATAATATTTCTAGTTGTTTCAATACATACTATAAATGGTATTAAAGCTGGTGGAGTACCTTGAGGTACTAGATGAGCAAATATATGAATATAATTATTAATTCATCCAAAAAGCATAAATCTTAATCAAACTGGTAGTGCTAATGATAAATTTATAGTTATATGTCTAGTTGAAGAAAATACATAAGGGAATAATCTTGTTAAATTATTAATTAAAATAATTGTAAATAGAGAAATAAAAATTAAGGTTGAGCCTTTATTATTTTTTAAATTTAATAAAATTTTAAATTCCTTATTTAAAAGAAATAAGATTTTATTTCATATTATTGAGATTCGGGAAGGAATTAATCAAAAAATTGTTGGTAAAATAAGAATTCTTAATAGAGCTCTTAATCAATTTAATGATAAATTTATTCTTGATGATGGATCAAATGAAGAAAAAAGGTTTCTTATCATTTTCAAGAAATTTTATTTAAATTTTTAAAGTTTTTTTTATCTTGAGAAATTGAAGATTTATTAAAATAAAAATAATTTAAAGAATTGAAAAATAGAAATACTAAGATAAAGTAAATAAATAAATTTAATCAGCTTAATGGGGCTATTTGTGGAATAAAAAATTATTTTTTTAAATAATTTTAGTTTGACAAACTAATGTTATAAATTTAACTAAATTTTTCATTAGAAGTAAATGTTAAATTACTATAAAATGGTTTAAGAGACCAGTACTTACTTTCAGTCATCTAATGAAAAATTATAATCTATTTTTTAATCATTTAATAAAATGATTAGGTGAAATTCTTTCAATAACAATTGGTATAAAACTATGATTAGTTCCACAAATTTCTGAACATTGACCAAAAAATAACCCCGATCGATTTAGAAAGAAAACAATTTGGTTTAAACGCCCAGGAGTAGCATCAACCTTTAAACCTATAGATGGAATTGTTCAAGAATGAATAACATCTGTTGATGTTACAATTATTCGAATTTGAGAAAAATATGGTAAAATAAGACGGTTATCAACATCAAGTAAACGGAAATTAAAGTTATTAGTTGAATTTTCTCTATTTAAAAGGTAAGATTCAATTTCTATATTTTTGAAATCTGAGTATTCATAAGATCAAAATCATTGATGTCCAATTGATTTAATTGAAAGATTAGGCTTTAAAGTTTCTTCAAGTATATAAAGAATTTTTAGGGAAGGTAGAGCAATTAATAGAAGAGTTAAGGCAGGAGTAATTGTTCAAATTAATTCAATCTGTTGATTTTCTAAAAGAAAACGGTTTGTTTTATTATTAAATGCAATAGAAATTATTATATAAGCAACAATAATTGTAATAATAATTAAAATTATTATAGTATTATTATGAAAAAAAGAAAGTTGTTCTATTAATGGAGTTGCTCTATTTTGACAATTTAAGTCAAGTCATGTTATCATTTTTCTAATAAAAAAATAATTTTTATATATGAATCTTAAATTCATTGCACTAATCTGCCATATTAGATAAATCTTAATTATTGGGAGTTCAGGATATCTATGCTCTATAGGAGGAGTTTTTTGTAATCATTCAATTGATGAAGGTAATTGAACTGAATAAATTGATTTATTTAAAGAAACAAATCTTTCTCAAATAATATAAATAAAAAAAATAACTCTAATTGTAGTAATTAATGAACCAATTGAAGAAACAATATTTCATGATATGAATAAGTCAGGATAATCAGAGTATCGTCGAGGTATACCTCTTAATCCTAAGAAATGTTGAGGAAAGAATGTTAAATTTACACCTACAAATATAGAAAAAAATTGGATTTTTAAGTGAACTTGATTTAAATTAACCCCTGTAATTAAAGGAAACCAATGAACTAAACCTCTTATAATAGCAAATACTGCTCCTATTGATAAAACATAATGAAAATGAGCTACTACATAATAAGTGTCATGAAGAATAATATCAATTGAAGAATTAGCTAAAATAACTCCTGTTAATCCTCCTACAGTGAAAAGAAAAATAAATCCAGTAGCTCAAAGTATCTGAGGAGTTCAACTGATTTTAGATCCATGAAGAGTTGCTAATCAACTGAAAATTTTAATTCCTGTAGGAACAGCAATAATTATAGTAGCTGATGTAAAATAAGCTCGTGTATCAACGTCTATTCCAACTGTAAATATATGATGAGCTCACACAACAAATCCTAATAATCCAATAGCTAGTATTGCATAAATTATTCCAATACATCCAAACGTTTCCTTTTTTCCTCTTTCTTGTGATACAATATGAGAAATAAGTCCAAATCCTGGTAAAATTAGAATATAAACTTCTGGATGTCCAAAAAATCAAAATAGATGTTGATATAAAATAGGATCTCCTCCTCCTATAGGATCAAAAAAGGATGTATTTAAATTACGATCAGATAAAAGCATAGTAATTGCTCCTGCAAGAACAGGTAAAGATAAAAGTAATAACAATGCAGTAATTCCTACTGATCAAACAAATAAAGGCATTTGATCAAACTTTATTCTGGGAGGTTTTATATTTAAAATAGTAGAAATAAAATTTACTGCTCCTAAAATAGAGGAAATACCAGCTATATGAAGACTAAAAATAGCTAAATCTACTGAAGGACCTCTATGGGCAATATTAGCGGAAAGAGGAGGATAAACAGTTCATCCTGTTCCTGCCCCTCTTTCTACTATACTTCTTATTAATAAAAATATTAAAGAAGGAGGAAGAAATCAAAATCTTATATTATTTATTCGAGGGAAAGCTATATCTGGGGCCCCTAATATTAGAGGTACTAATCAGTTTCCAAACCCTCCAATTATAATAGGTATAACTATGAAGAAAATTATAATAAAAGCATGTGCTGTTACAATAACATTATAAATTTGATCATTTCCAATTAAAGTTCCTGGAGTTCCTAATTCAGCTCGAATAAGTAGTCTTAATGCTAGACCCAAAGATCCTGATCAGGCTCCAAAAATAAAATATAAAGTTCCAATATCTTTATGATTTGTTGAGAATAATCATTTGTTAAGTGAAATGGCTGACTTAAAGCGATAAATTGTAAATTTATTTATGAAAAATTTTTCTTTCACTAAAATAAAATATTAATTAATTATTAAAATTAATTTAATCTTTCAGTCTTATATTCATAATCTTGATTTTAAATTGCAAATTTAAAGGTGAATAACTTTAATTCTAAGGCTTAAATTTAATGTTTAATGATAACTTTGAAGGTTATTAGTTTTGTTAACTTAAATCCTTGGGATTTAGCTAAAATTCTAACTAAATCTAATCTAGCTAAAATTCTAACTAAATCTAATCTAGCTAAAATTCTAACTAAATCTAATCTAGCTAAAATTCTAACTAAATCTAATCTAGCTAAAATTCTAACTAAATCTAATCTAGCTAAAATTCTAACTAAATCTTGTTTAGGAATTATTATAGATTAAATAAAAAGGTAATTAAAATTATACCCAAAATATTAAAAATATTAATAATTGTTAAATTAGAAAATATTATTTTACTAAAAAAGAAATAATTATTTTTATTTGAATTAAATAATAAGGAAGAAATTATTAATTGAAAATAAATAAAAATTATTAATGTTGTTAGAATAATTAAAATAATTGATAAAAATAATCAATTTTCTCAAATTAATACTTGAATTGTTAATCATTTAGAAATAAATCCGATTGTTGGGGGCAATCCTATAAATGAGATAAATCCAAGTATAAAGAATATAATTATTTCTTTTTTGTTATTTAAAAATGAAATTTGATTTATAAATAAAATTTTAAATTTATTTATAAATAAGATCAAGATTATTGTTGATATTGTATAAATAATGAAGTATAAAATTCAAATTATTTTTCTGAAAACTATTATTCTTATTATTCATCTTATATGATTAATAGATGAAAAAGCTAGAATTTTTTTTAGATTAATTATATTTAATCTTGAAACTCTTCTAATAATAGCAGAAGTAATAATAATAAAGATAGTAAAAGAATTATTTGTTATATTAAATATAAAAAGAATTATAGGAGCAATTTTTTGTCAAGTTAAAATAATTATAGAATTAATTCAATTTAAACCATGAATAATTTCTGGAAATCAGAAATGGAAGGGGGCTATTCCAATTTTGATTAAAAAGGCAGAATTTATTATGATTAAATTTATATTAATTAAATTTATATTACTTGATAAATTGAAGTTTATTATTACTAATGTAATATTAATAATAATAATTGATGATGCAATTGTTTGAACAATAAAATATTTTACGGATGCTTCTGAAGAAGTGATTCTTAAATTACTGTATATTAACGGGATAATGGCTAATAGATTTATTTCTAAACCAATTCATATTCCTATTCAGGAAGTTGCTGAAATTGAAATTATTGTTCTTAAAAATAATAGGTTATAAAATAAAATTTTAAAATTTTTGTTTATTAAAAAGAGAATTTTAAATTCATATTTAGGGTATGAGCCTAAAAGCTTTATTTAGCTTATCTTTTTTTTTATAGTTTAGTATAAGATGTACAAAAATTTTTGAAATTTTTAGTAATAGTTTAATTCTATTAACTATAATAATATATTAATGAAAGTAATAAATTTACATGTTTTATTCTATCAAAATAACCCTTTTTCAGGCATTTCATT